TCTGATCATAGAAAAGATTCTCCTCAAAGGAACCAGCCTATCCTCTTGCTCCGCAGGGGGGGCGGCGGTTGGAACAGAGACACATTTGTTTATGAATTCCAATGTGGCAGATAATATATCTGCATGGACCAATCAATAGTTCAAGTCACACACTCCCATAATCCATCCTCTCCTCCGAGAATCCACTTCAACTGTTCGTATCAAATAAAAAAGACTTCGTGGTTGAAGGGAAATATCCAAATAACATGTCTTATTCTTTTCAATAATCCATATTTATAGCAATGAAATACAAATACTATTTTTTTTGTTCCTACCCAAATAATAAATAATATATTATATGATCTATTACAAATACCTATGCTCTGTCTTCTCTATAAAGGACCTGAAATACCTTGCTTACGTATCATTGAAAAGTGCATTAACATAAATACGGCAGTAAGAAGAGGTAATACAAAAGTGTGTAAACTATAAAAGCGGGTCAAAGTGGATTGACCCACGCTAGCACTTCCGCGTAATAACTCTACCAAGGGCGATCCCACTATAGGGATAGCCTCAGGTACACCAGTTACAATTTTGACTGCCCAATACCCAATTTGGTCCCAAGGTAAAGAATAACCAGTTACCCCAAAGGATGCAGTCAACACAGCCAGAACTACACCCGTAACCCAAGTCAATTCACGTGGTTTCTTAAAACCACCTGTGAGATAAACACGAAATACGTGCAGGATCATCATTAGAACCATCATACTTGCTGACCATCGATGAACTGATCGGATTAACCAACCGAAGTTGGCTTCAGTCATTATGTATTGAACAGAGGCAAAAGCTTCTGTGACGGTCGGGCGATAGTAAAAAGTCATAGCAAAACCCGTAGCTACTTGTACTAAAAAGCAAGTAAGTGTGATCCCTCCTAGACAATGAAATATATTGACATGAGGAGGAACATATTTACTAGTTATATCATCTGCAATCGCTTGAATCTCGAGACGCTCCTCGAACCAATCATATACTTTATTGAGATAGGTGAACCGAAGGCGAAGGGACTCCCCCTCTGAGAACCGTATATGAGAATTTCGTCTCGTACGGCTCAAGCGAAAACACCCCAATACTGGTTCTGGTTGCAACGTGCAATAGAAAAGAAAGATTTGAAACCTTTTAGAGACTTCACTTGTTTTAGAGACTTCACTTGATTCAATCTTTCCAGATAAAATGAGGGAACCAAAACCCTAAATCTCTTCTTTGTGATGATAGCGCCAAAATATCAAGTTGGCTCATCCTATGTTGATTGTTACAGGCCTTTTGAATGTTCTCTTACCCTATTTTATTTTTGTTTATACGTAATACATACGAATTTACTATTGATAGGAATTATCTTGTTGAGACCCTATGAATCCATTGAAACCTCAGATTCCTACTAGAACCACGATGATTCAACAAAGAACAAAACAGAACCAAAGAGTTCTCTGAGTAGGAACCCTTTCGTTTGATCATCACTTCACTTATTCAATGAACAGATATAATAACTAAGAATCCATAGAAATATTTGTCCTGTCCCTCGCTCAGCTCAAACTAAGCATGATTCTGAAGGAAAAAGGTGGTTCGATTTCTGAAACGCCTCATTGAAAAGTTAATTGAAAAAAATAATAGTAGTTGGAGGCCGGTCACGAGGTATGAATAGTAGGTATGAATCATAGTTTAAATAGTTCTTAATCTATTCCATATAGTCCGTGCTCCAGATACTAGACTGACTATCTGACGGGCTAGAACCATCTCTCTCGATGAGATGACAGACTTATTCTCTGTACTATCAATAGGTATAACAAGTCACACACTCATATTCCGGAAATACCGAAACAAAAGAATTCCGCGGTCGAACTACCAAACAGAATGAGATGACCTAGAAATCCGAATCCTAAGTGATTCTTTTTTTTATTGAAAGTTAGGACTTATCCGTTCTTCTGGACCTAACTTAATGAAATACCATCCAGTAAAACGGAAGAATTATAAATCTCCAAAATAATAGATAGGAATACTGCAAATAGAGCCATTGCGACACCCATAAGGGGTGTAGTTCCCCATCCAGGGGCTACTTTACCATATTCCGAATTCAATGGTTTTAATAAATCGCCTACAATAGTCCGTCTTGGCCCAGATCTGGAACTACCCTCAATGGTTTGTGTAGCCATAAATCCTATTCCATGCATTGTTTGAGATCTGTTGACTTTGTATACGATTCCGTTGTAAATAAACTATCTTATCGTAGATCCATCGTGGTCTTGAAATCACTTAATAATGGAAACTGCAACTCTAGTCGCCATCTTCATATCTGGTTTACTTGTAAGCTTTACGGGGTATGCCTTATATACCGCCTTTGGGCAACCCTCTCAACAACTAAGAGATCCATTTGAGGAACACGGGGACTAGTTGAAATGATGACCCTCCGATGAGGAGGGTCATCATTTCAATTGAGATAATGAAAAATCATTTTATCTTTTTATTTTGAACCTTAGGCGGTTCTCGAAAAAAGATAGCAAAAAATATTATCCCCAGAGTCGAGACCAACAGGAATGTATAAACCAATGCTTCCATAGATTCGATCGTGTTTTACAATTATAGCTTCCATACCTGTTCATTTGGGATCATTTCCCAGACAAGTAAAGGTCAAGAGTAATAGGTGATGATTCGAATTAATATTTCTCCAGTACCCTATATGAAACATAGGATAGACATATGAAAGAAATGTTGTATCAGACTACTTGTCTCCTTGTAGTTGGATCCCCCAGTTTTTGGAAGGCTCCAAATTCCACTTGAGCATCTAAATCTGGGTCGATACCAGCAAAAACATCTCTGAACAAGGTTCTAGCACCATGCCAAATGTGGCCGAAAAAGAAAAGCAAAGCAAACGAAGCATGTCCAAAAGTGAACCAACCCCTTGGACTACTACGAAAAACACCATCGGATTTCAAAGTAGCGCGATCCAATTCAAAAATTTCACCCAATTGGGCACGTCTAGCATATTTTTTCACAGTAGCAGGATCATTATAACTGACTCCATCGAGTTCACCACCATAGAACTCAACAGTTACACCCACTTGTTCGACACTATACTTTGATTCTGCCCTTCTAAAAGGAACATCGGCTCTCACAATTCCGTCTCCATCTACCAAAACTACCGGAAATGTTTCAAAGAAGGTAGGCATACGACGTACAAAAAGTTCATGCCCCTCTTTATCTCTAAAGACAGGGTGTCCTAACCACCCAACAGCTATTCCATCCCCGTTGTCCATTGAGCCGGCTCTGAACAATCCTCCTTTCGCCGGATTATTACCGATATAATCATAAAAAGCTAGTTTATCGGGAATTTTAGACCAAGATTCCGATAAACTCAGATTTTCAGCTAGCCCGGCGTTAACTCTTCGATATATTTCTTGCTGGAAATATCCCTGATCCCACTGATAACGAGTAGGACCAAATAATTCGATCGGAGTAGTCGCTGAACCATACCACATAGTTCCAGCAACAACGAAAGCTGCAAAAAACACAGCAGCGATACTACTGGAAAGCACAGTTTCAATATTGCCCATACGTAATGCTTTGTATAGACGTTGGGGCGGGCGAACACTAAGATGGAATAGACCCGCTAATATTCCCAAGGTGCCCGCTGCAATATGATGAGAAGCTATCCCCCCCGGAACAAAAGGATCAAAACCCTCCGCGCCCCATGAAGGACTTACAGGTTGCACTTTTCCGGTTAGCCCATAAGGATCAGACACCCATATTCCAGGGCCATACAAACCTGTTACATGAAATGCACCAAACCCAAAGCAAGCCACCCCAGATAAAAATAAATGAATTCCAAAGATCTTGGGCAAATCCAAAGAGGGTTTTCCCGTGCGTTCATCACAGAATATTTCTAGATCCCAATACACCCAATGCCAGATAGCTGCCAAGAAGCACAAGCCAGAAAACACAATGTGTGCCCCGGCAACACCTTCGTAACTCCAAATACCCGGATTGGTTACAGTTCCTCCTGTAATACTCCAACCGCCCCATGAATTGGTTATTCCTAAACGAGTCATGAAGGGTATAACGAACATACCTTGTCGCCACATTGGATCAAGAACGGGATCAGAGGGATCAAAAACAGCTAATTCGTATAGAGCCATAGAACCGGCCCAACCAGAAACTAGAGCTGTATGCATTATATGGACAGAAAGCAAGCGACCAGGATCATTCAATACGACAGTATGAACACGATACCAAGGCAAACCCATGGAAATACCCCTTCATCAAAGAAAAATAGACACTATGTAACTTTGTCACATTGGAAAAGACTATGCTATGGACCTCATTCAGTGATTATCTCGGTGCAAGGGTTCACATTTATTACGTGCCGCAGGTGATAGTAATAATGGAACAATTCCGTTCTGTTCGCAGGAACAAAGAGAAGCAGATTTATTTTATACCCGATAAGTACCAATACGCAATGGGGGGATTGGTCCCATTTTTGTAAGTGAATACATTAGATACTTGTTCATCATTCGAAGGATCCGCTCCGTCCCTAAGAATTTTCTTTTTTTCATTCTGTCTTCCTACATGAGTCTTCCAATCTATGTATAAAATATGATAAACAAAAATATTATGAGGACAATAAACCCATTGTTACGTTTCCACATCAAAGTGAAGTATAGTACTTAACCCCGTTTTCTTTAATGTAATGCCCATTGGTGTTCCAAAAGTCCCTTTTCGGAGTCCTGGAGAGGAAGATGCAGTTTGGGTTGACATATAGTGCGACTTGTCGGACATATTGGGTCATATGGGATTTCCCCGTTCTCTCCCCTGATCGAGATATACTCTCTTTCGCCTAAGAAAGATTGATTGAATCATCAAATCAATTCAATAATTCGGAGCGTGAAATGTGCAAATGGATCAATTCGTTTGAAAGATAAATATTATCTTATCAATTAGAATAATCTATGGTTGACTTGGAACAATAAAATGAAGTATCCAGGCTCCGTTCATAAAATACCAAATGGGTAATATTGATTACCACTTCTATCATCTATCAGAAATAAGACCATAGGAGTGATCTCAAACCACTAATAAATATAAATGTGATGAATACATCGAATACTTGGTTGGTGGAAGGCATAAAAAAGTCGTAAGAAAAAAATAAGTGGTACTGGGGTCATTTGTCCTATATGTGCAAATGGAATTCGGGCGAATCTTTACCCGGAGTAGAGCATAAACCTAAAATAAGTGAAGAGGCCCATTCAGGAACAAGAAAATGGCATCGCGATTTGGATCTCGATGAAACAATACATCAATCAAAAGAATACATCAATAAAAAGATGTTCAGTGAATTCTTTTTTGTAGGTTAGGAGGGCAAACCAAAACTAATTTTTGTGGAAAATGCAAATGAAAATAAACCCCTTCGTCAGGAAAACGCCTAAACTAAAAAAGAATAGGTCTGGAATCGACACATTGATTATTTTTTTTTTTCGAACTTTTTTGAACCGTATGTATCGAAAGGTGCGTGTACGGTTCTGCGGGGATACAATTTTTCCTAATCAACCGACTTCATCGAGAAAGATTACTTTTTTTAGGCCAAGGCGTTGATAGCGAGATCTCGAATCAACTTGTTGGTCTCATGGTATATCTCAGTATGGAAGATAATACCAGGGATCTCTATTTGTTTATAAATTCTCCCGGCGGATGGGTAATACCGGGAATAGCTATTTATGATGCTATGCAAATTGTTCCACCAGACGTACATACAATATGCATGGGATTAGCCGCTTCGATGGGATCTTTCATCCTGGTCGGAGGAGAATTTACCAAACGTCTAGCATTCCCTCACGCTCGGCGCCAATGAGTTTTTATTTGACTTGAAGAAAAAATAAGACTATGCCTTCGCCATATGGAATATATAAGTAATAATAGCATGGCACGTTTAGTTCGATATGAGCAAATCATTATTGCTTCTTCATAACATGATTATGTATCGAGATAGTAGTATGAAACAAAAGGTTAGTCCCGATTTGATCTTATTCCTATGTTATTTATCGGGGGTCCATTTCAGCGTCACAAACAACCCCTTTTCCTTACACAACATGAGTCTGAATATTTCTAAGCATGAAAAGAAAGGGATCATTTTCCTTATCATTTTTCTTATTTAATCAGACTCAGACCAGAAAGAAACTTTGGGATTGCTGAATCATAGAAGAGAGATGAATATATTATCTAAAGCAACGGAACCATCATAGTATTTTTTTGTTCCTACGAGGAGAAGGGTGGTAAATGGATCATCCAACGATTTGGATCTGATAGATCTATTTGTCTCTTTCTTTGATGTAAGAGAAGAGTAGATTCCATTGCGGAGCCGTATGCAATGTGCAAAAATTGCCTGTACGGTTTTCTATCTTTTTTTATTTTTATTTATTCTTTTCGCCCCATTTTGCGAGATAGAGGAATCGTTCATTATGACATATTATAATCAGGGTTATGATCCACCAACCTGCTAGTTCTTTTTATGAGGCACAAGCAGGAGAATTTATCCTGGAAGCGGAAGAACTGTTGAAACTTCGCGAAATACTAACAAGAGTTTATGTACAAAGAACGGGCAAACCTTTATGGGTTGTATCTGAAGACATGGAAAGGGATGTTTTTATGTCAGCAACAGAAGCCCAAGCTCATGGCATTGTTGATCTTGTAGCAGTCGAAAATAGCGCGGATTTTGTGTAAATCGGTAATTCTACTTCGAACCATGGTTCGAAGTAGAATCTTCAACTCAAATGAAAGTAATAAGTAATTCATAATCATCAGGTTAGGATCGATCTAAACCAACCGATTCTATATACGATTCAGCATGCCAACTATTAAACAACTTATTAGAAACACAAGACAGCCAATGAGAAATGTCACGAAATCTCCTGCTCTTCGAGGATGCCCTCAGCGTAGAGGAACATGTACTAGGGTGTATGTGTGACTCGTTCAGATCATGAACTGTGACCTAAACTAAACCATTTTTCCAGTATCAATGACCAGTGCCAATGAAAATAAATGGGGTAGAATGGAAGAACTACATTTTTTAAAAAGATCTAATCTATCATATACCTCTATTGTCTATTGTGTATGGAATTTATGGTTTCCATTGGTGCAAATCCAATCGCCTTGATTTGAATTTGGGATGAAAAGCGATTCCTCATTGGTAGCGAATGGTTATCCATTAAGCGGGGAAATAGTATTTAAAAAGCATAAAGTTATATTGGTGTTCTTACTTATGAAATAACGGACTGATAGGGTCAGCTACCTAGCCAACCTTCATAATTAAATACCGTCACTGTATGGATAGATCTCGTTGTGAAAAGACCTATTACTGGCTAATTCATGGGTAGAGCCAAATGGTGTGAACTGTACAAGTTACCAATAACATTGATTAAATGAGGGAAAGGGCTCCGGTGTATAGATAGGACCTCGCCGTTTAAGAAGTAACCATAGAAACGATGGAACCCACTATTTATTCATGGGGAAATGAACTGCCTGTAAGAAATAACAAATCGTGGTTGGGAAGGTTATAGTAGCAAAAGAAAGCCATCGGAATTTTTATTTTATACACCGGAAGAATCCGTTTTGCTTAGACCAAGAGAAGGAAAAAGAATGACTGAAAGAAAAGAAATGAAAATCAATTAGTTATTCATGAAAATCTTATTCATCAAAGTCCCATTTTAAACTATGACAAGAGTTAGACGTGGATATATTGCGCGGAGGCGTCGAAGGAAAATTCGTTTATTTGCATCAAGCTTTCGAGGAGCTCATTCAAGACTTACTCGAACTGCTACTCAACAGAAAATAAGGGCTTTGGTTTCCAGCCATAGGGGTAGAGGAAGGCAAAAGCGAGATTTTCGTCGTTTGTGGATCACTCGGATAAATGCAGTAACCCGCGAGAATGGGGTACCCTATAGTCGATTAATACACGATCTGCGCAAGAAGCAGCTCCTTCTTAATCGTAAAATACTTGCACAAATAGCTATATCAAATAGGAATTGCCTTTACATGATTTCCAATGATATCCTTAAATAAGGAGATTGATCGGGAGGAGTCCGACGACGGAATAATTTAAATGAAACAGAGTTTCCCGGAGAATGACCCCGGGAAGGTAGAGTCAAAATAGCAATGTAAAGGAAAATAAAATGTAGTAGGAATGAACGAACCCATTTCTTTATTGAAATGGGTCTTCTTCCCCCATTCTTTCTTTTTTCTTCCGACACGACAATTGAATATGAGCTCCGGATCTTACGAACAAAGTATCACATCAATTTGAGTTATGATTTGAGTTCTGATTCGATTGAAGAGTGGTCCTATTTCTATTTTTTTCTAGTTCTAGTGCCGGTAGTTCTAGAAATCGACTCGGCTCTCTCAAATTGTTTCTCATTATTAAGAAAAGGTAACAAAGATAAAATACGAGCTTGTTTTATAGCAATAGTAATTAATCGTTGTTGTTTCAAGGTCAATCTATTCACTCGCCTAGGTAATATTTTTCCTTGTTCACTAATAAATCGACTAATTAAACTCATGTTTCTATAATCAATTCGATCCCCCAACCCAATTGGGGGCAAACGCCTACGAAAAGATCGCTTGGATTTACGAAAGGGTCGCTTGAATTTCTCCATGGTTTATTCCTTATCTCTAAAATACCATTTCTTCTCTAAAATACCATTTCTTCATTCATCTCGGATCCGCCCGAAATGGCATTTTATTTGCTCCTAGATATATTATATGTAATTCCTTCCCGTTCCTTTTCCTTCAAATGTTGGCACACGCAAGGCAACACCGCATTCAATCTATTTCTTTATCTCCCCGTGAATCGTATGTTTGTAACAATAGGGACAGAATTTCTTCAATTCCAATCGACCAGGTGTATTGTGTCGATTCTTTTGAGTAATATATCTGGAAATGCCCGGTGATTCCTTCTTCTTATCGGCACCATTTCGGACACAACTGGTACATTCCAAAATAACCGTAACTCTGGGATTTTTACCCTTGGGCATAAACCTCCTTTGTATTTTGGATTCCCCCAACTCTTTCTTCTCTTCTTCAATCCGAAGAAGAAGAAAGGAGAAAGGAAAAAAATAGAAGTTGCTAACTGGAAATCTAATTATGAAAGATTTCGTTGCAAGTTGTAATCAATAGAATAGAGTAATACGTAATACAACTATTTACTACAATTCAATTACTATTCCTAATCTCAGTATTTTATTTCAGTATCACTTAATTTAAGTATCTTATCTAATCTTGAATATCCAAGCCTAGATCCACATTTCTATTTCTGTTCTCCCTCTATTTATTCTACCCCGAATCCGATTTTTGCTGAGGTTTAATTCACTTTTATTCTTTCTATTTCCCTACTCAACAAAAGTGAAGGGAGGGACAGGGGCTATTTAACAAACAGAGAATTTATTGCTATTGTTAGCCAACATCTTCTACCACATCGATAATAACTAGAATGAAAAAAAGGGGAATGTCAACGCATCTGGGAATAAACGATTGATCTCTATCAATAGACCTGCTAAAGAACCGAACCATAGAGTAGTTAGCACAGGCGCTACGGAAAGGTATGTTTTGATATCTCGCATTGAAAATCCTCCTTCTTTATTTAACACATATATGATCAGATATATTATATATATAGTTGTGGATCACTTGTATTTGTGTGCGGAATCCTTAATTAACTAAAATGGATATGTACAACGATCCAGTAGATGAGATACTCCTGCCCCTGAATAAAAGAAAAAGTAAGTGCCCCGTTCCGTTATTTTTTTTGTTCTTGAGCATATAAATACTCATTCTTTTATACGTTGTATTTCACCTTGGATTTCATATATACATAATTCTAACTCTTTTATTTTATGTTATGAGACCAAAAAGAAAAAATGGCAAGAGAAATATATATAGATATATTTAAAGGAAATAACGGTGTGGAAAAGAAGACAGGGATTCTCTACAATGACACTGTACAACAATTGAAAGGGATGTAGCGCAGTTTGGTAGCGCGTTTGTTTTGGGTACAAAATGTCACGGGTTCAAATCCTGTCATCCCTACCTATTACTTATCTTACAGGCAGTAACATGGGATCAATTGAAATTGGGGATGGCATGATCATTAGTATCATTTAATGATACTATATGCAAGCTAAGAAGTATTGGGAAAAGATTATCTCTTGTCGTGATAAAGCGCTCTTAGTTCAGTTTGGTAGAACGCGGGTCTCCAAAACCCGATGTCGTAGGTTCAAATCCTACAGAGCGTGATGCTACTTTGTATCGAATCACATTAACTTGAATTGCGAACATCAATCGAATTAAATTGGACCTCCTGAGGGTCAAGGATAGGAGGTCAATGACAAGAAAAAAGAAATCTTACTCAATCAAAAGTCCAACTGATCGCCGCGTCTGTATTGTAAATATGCAGTTACAAACAATCCGGCTAAAGTAATAGGAATTAGACCTAACACGATTCCAAATAAAAAAACTTCAATCATTTCGATTTGTTGTCTTGTTTGAAAGGGGAGAAAAGGTAATATCTATCTCTAATCTAAATAATAATCTGCATCACCCAGTAATCTCAACGTCCACGAATTTTCAATTGATGCTGGAAGTCAAAACCATAGAATACCTGGAATGGAATCTTACAGAAATCTGAATTTTAAAATTATCATTTTTCTGATTTGATTGTTCATTCAATTAATTTCAAATAAGTCGTATCTTGCTCAGACCAATAAATAGAGCTGGGGTTATAGTTGAAGCAGTCAGTAGAAAACCGAAATAACTAGCTATAGTAGGCATGAAGGAACTAAATGAGATACGTTCTTTTTATACATATGTTTATAAAGCACTTGCCTAAGTTTCCGTTTTTGCGAGATACCGAGATACGATGATAAGAAAAAATCCAAATTGAAAGAGTTAGTCCTAATTTAATTTGTTTTCTTTTGATTTCTCAGTCATTTCATTATAAACAGGACTATGTGACGAAGTAAAAATAAATAGTAAATTTACCTTACTATGAATTCCTTATGAATTCCTCGTCTGTGACATCTACTGATCTCGTGATTCCGAATCAACAAATTGATTGAACAACTCGTATAGTAATACGAACTCTGTCTTGTAACTTCATTCACAAATGAAATTCTCTTTCATGGAAAACTATGGGATAGAAAGAAGAATTGGATTTTAAAATCATTCCAACTTGGATCATTGCTTTTCCTTTTCAATTGGATCCGTTTTGGAACGAACCGATAACGACTCTTTCTTATTTTCACTTACTTAATATAACTTAATATTCTTAATATTTAAGATAATATAAGATATCTCAAAAGAAGAAAAAAGAAGAAAAAAAGTATCCCACGACTTCTCAAAGCAAAGAAATAAAAAGCGTTATTTCAGATACAACTCGATTCCAAGATTAGCAATTACAATTATTTTGTTGTTCTGGGTTCCACATTTTTTTGTCTTTTCACATGATGTAGTCCTATCTTCTTGTAGGTGGGAACCCTTGAATTGAACCTAATGAAACAATCTAATGAAAAACCAGATTAGTTCAAGCCATTATAGTTGCATCATGAATTTCGACTGCTCCAACTATGTTCACTTTCCCTTATCGAATACTATTTGCTATTGTACTGTCCAAACAACCCCTCTTATTGGAAGGGGTTAGAACGAAAATACCTTTTTCTACTTCTACAACCACGAAAACTCCTTTCCAGATTTTGCATCCAATTGTGGGAATATGATAATTTAATTCATGAATTATGAGATAAGATAGATTAATTAAATATAAATAAAAAATAAAAGCCATCGAGTCACCTTTACCAAGATCTTCAGCCTATCCCGAAACCGGTAAAACATTATATTACTTATATTACAAGTAATTTTCTATTCTATTGAATGACACCTGCTTAGGCCTATACAAGGAACAAGAAAGGAAGAAAGGAATTCTGTACTATTTTTTTCGATGCTGATTGAAACAACATTGCTGTGTCAGAGGAAAGATAGCTATACTGATTCGGTATACTCTAAATACACCCTTGGTGCAATATTGACGATCTCACAAAGATTTGATATCAGTATTTCTCCATTTACTGATCTCTATCTTTCACGAAATCGATCCCCCTTTGACTGTAATATTGGAGCTCAGCATGTCTGGAAGTACGGGAGAACGCGCTTTTGCTGATATTATTACCAGTATTCGATACTGGGTCATTCATAGCATTACTATACCTTCCCTATTCATTGCAGGTTGGTCATTCGTCAGCACGGGTTTAGCTTACGACGTGTTTGGAAGCCCTCGACCCAACGAATATTTCACAGAAAGCAGACAAGGGATTCCATTAATAACTGGCCGTTTCGATTCATTGGAACAACTCGATGAATTTAGTCGATCCTTTTAGGAGGCCTTAATGACCATAGATAGAACCTATCCAATTTTCACAGTGAGATGGTTGGCTGTTCACGGACTAGCTGTACCTACCGTTTTTTTCTTGGGGTCAATATCAGCAATGCAGTTCATCCAACGATAAAATAAATAAATCTAATCCGAATTAATTATAGAGCTACGACACAATCAAATCCGAACGAACAAAACGTTGAATTGAATCGTACCAGTCTCTACTGGGGGTTATTACTCATTTTTGTACTTGCTGTTTTATTTTCCAATTATTTCTTCAATTGAGAGAAAGAAAGGAAATTCTCTTATCTCATTCGGAAGGATATCATACCCATAACTATCCATGACTGTTTATGTCTATAGCATGACCACTTGATGAAATGGGGAGGGAAGTGAGGTAAATGGCCGATACTACTGGAAGGATTCCTCTTTGGCTGATAGGTACTGTAACTGGTATTCTTGTGATCGGTTTAATCGGCGTTTTCTTCTACGGATCATATTCCGGATTGGGATCATCCCTGTAATAATCGGATGAACCGTACTGTAGACATGAAAGAGTAAGAACTCAACAGGACCTGACCCCTCCTTATATGGATTTGAGGTCCTGTTGAGTTCTTACTCTTCGACCAAGACCTTGACCCATTCCATAAGAGGTGGAAATTCATCCAGTCAACACAATCATAATATATACATGTATTAGATTTTTCTAAATGAAAAATGGTTGATTGGCCCCGATGAAATTACTACATTCCTTAATTTTTTATAATGTTTTTGAAATGTCGAATCCACTGATTGATTCATAGTATCTATAGATATAGTGTGGACTTTTCCGAAGTCAGAATAAAGTAAAGAAAGAAGGATCTTTTGAATGACATAAATAATATGGATTTCTACAGATGAGACACCTTACAAATCATTCCTATACTAAACTAATTGGAAACTAGGAAACTATAGAAAAATAAAGTTTGAACTGTAACTTTGATGTGAGTGATGAGATCAGATAATAAGGTATAATAAGATAATCAAATTAATAAGGATTTTGATATGCCCGAAAACCCAAGATTTCCACTTTTTGACCCGGAATTAGAACATGAAAAATCTTTTTAAGCGAGTCTTTTTTCTTTTTATAAGTTCATTGAAAATTATAAGTTCATTGCAAAAATTCCATTTGCTCAATTGAGTTTCTCTTGCCCCTCTTTTTTTATCCCCCATACTTCTCTTCTTTCTTATGAATTCAAAGAGGTTCCGATAAACCCGCAATTCATATTTATTTGATTTGACGAATGAGACCCAGAACCTTTATTATTTCGACGCAACGAAAGAGCGGAAAATTACTTTTCTTTCTTTGTAGAAAGAAGATTTGGGAGACGAGTAATCTTTCCTGGAGCCTTCCTTTTTTCTTCATTTATCCTGCTTTCTACCCCTGCTTCCCACTTATGCGTTTATTAGATATAGAATCTAAAAGTATTGAGGCATTACGTGCTATTTACCATGTGGCAATAAGAAACCTGGCATAATCACACTAAACTAAATTTTGTAAATTTTGATCCAATCATCTTCTTTTGCAATTCCATACTATTGCTATTTTCTAATCTGGAATACAAGTCATCTCCGATATCTCGAAATAGTATAATCAAAAGCAAGCAAAAAGGGGCTTTCCGTGATTTTTGACCGCGCATACACATAATATAATTGTAATTGCGATCAAAAAAAATTCAGCTTTTTTGCCAGCTCGATGTTGAGGAATCCGTGGATCTAGAAATTCATTTCGGCTAATTGAACCTTCTCAAATTGTTTCTTTTTAAGAACCAAAAAGATTTGCGCCAGAATAACAGATGCTAAGAAGAACAAAAGGCCTTGGATACGCAATGGATCTTGAAGTACTATTTCTGCATCGCCTTGACCAAAACCACCTACATTGGGATTACTTGTTAATGGCTGATCAAGCTTGATGTATTCACCTTCAGAAACAAGAAGTTCTGGTCCTGGAGGTATAATATCAACCGTTTCGTGTCCATTCGATGCATCAGATATGGTTATTTCATATCCACCTTTCTTTTCTTTACGTACTATTTTACTTACTATCCCTGCTGCTGAAGCATTATAGACTGTATTGTTACTCTTGCTCCCATCAGGATAAATCTGACCCCTTCCCCTGTTCCCACCTACATATATAGGATATTTTAAGAAGTGAACCTCTTTCTTAGTAGCGGGATCTGGAGAAAGGATGGGAAAGACGATTTCACTATATTTCTGACCAGGAACAGGGCCCACCACAAGAATGTTTTTTTTATTAGGACGATAACTCTGAAAAGACAGATTACCCATCTTTTCTTTCATCTCGGGAGAAATACGATCGGGGGGAGCTAATTCAAATCCTTCGGGTAAAATGAGAACAGCCCCTACATTCAAACCTCCCTTTTTACCATTAGCAAGAACCTGTTTCAGTTGCATATCGTAGGGGATTCTAACAACTGCCTCAAATACAGTATCAGGAAGCACAGCTTGTGGAACCTCAATATCCACGGGCTTGTTAGCCAGGTGGCAATTAGCGCATACAATACGCCCAGTTGCTTCTCGCGGATTTTCATAACTCTGCTGCGCAAAAATGGGATATGCATTTGAAATAGATGCCCGAGTCATTACATATATCATCATCGATACAGAAATGCATCGAGTCATCTGTTCCTTTACCCAAGAAAAAGTATTTCTATTTTTTTGCATGGTCTAATCATTGATCCCGGAAATTTCTACAATAAATTAGGTAGGGAGTCAATATAGTTCCCTATCCCCGATTCTGCCATTGTATGGAATACAGAAGTAATCTAATCCCCTCGACGAGTCAAAGCATAAAGAATGAGTAAGATTTTGAATGGTTTGTTTATATACAAAGTGACATTACAATTTTCTTTATGTTGTCAGATTAAATCAGTTCTTCACTCATTCAGTGAATGATAAATCACTACAAGTGAAGGAGATACACGGTTTAAATAATGAAAGATCCAATATTTCAAAATTGTATCTAGAATGACCGGAAAGGTAGAAACGAGACCGGATATAATTTTCTCATTCTGAACAAATCCAAAATCTTTGTAGAACGAACCAATCATTAGTTCCCAAGCGTGGGGCGAATGGAATCCAATACATAAATCGGTTAATAAGAGAATGGAAAAAGCTTTTATTGTGTCGCTTAAGTTATAGAGGAATTCCTGAACCCAAGAATTAAGAGTGATAAGTTCTTCATTACCCAGAATAGAATAAGCACTTAGAATAGCGAAACAGGTTATATTTGTCGAGAAATGCAAAATAATATGTATATGATCTTGATTGTGCATTCTTACCAATTGTATCGTTTCTTTGTGGATTCCTATACGAAGCTTTTGTATATGTGTCTCCGGATACTCCTTTATCATTTCGTCCAACAAGAAAAGTTCTTCTAATTTTATGAATCCTTCGAGAATGTTCTTTTCTTGAATATCATTCAAAAAAGTTTCGGATTGGCTGGTATTCCACCAATTAGTCACCCAAGGTTCCATACTTTTATTAAATGAGAGAGAAATTCCCCAAGGCAGAAATACGATAGATGCAAGATATGGTAGGGGATTCAATGCTTTCTTTTTCGTCACTTCCAATCCGTGAATTGTTAATGAACCTGATTCATTTGTTGACTATGTCTGATATTTGTATGATGTATGAAGCACGAGTTCTATAACGAGGTATGGAACCTATGGATCTATTTTCCATTGTGTAATTTGTTTAGTCCTTGTCTCCAGAAATGGAATAAGGGTTAATTTATTTCGAATGCGGAGGTAATGAAATAGTGGCCCCAGACATCTCAATCGGTCAAATTCGGATCAATTGCATGTTCATTTGGTCTTTTTGATGAATGCCAGAAAGAAGCACTTGAAGTAACAAACATGAATATTATTCGTATTTCGAGAAAAACTCTTTTGTTATATCAATCAATTATTTCGAATTGTTTCACTGATTATCCACATCCCAGGAATAATCGAGGGGATAATTCTGAAAAATACCGATGATGAAATCCGAAATAGTCGGCAAAACGGGAGTGGTTCTAAAAAATCCAATTGTTTGGTCATCAAGAAACAAGCATTAAGAAAGATGAATAAAAAGAAAGGTGACAAAAGAGGGATAATTTACTGGGTATGATCCATCTTATCTTCATCCATATATAATGTAATGTATTGATTCGAAATATTGGTCCTAAAATCCTAAAATATGGATTCTGTACTCTGACCTGATATATGTGATGAATACATACTTATGAAACTTGTTAATAATATGAAAATGAAAGAATTAAGTGGAATTTCATACGCATGAAAAATAGTTTTGATGGGCTAAAATCACTTCATGGTATGATTGTTCCATAAGTCCACCTGCTCCATGGTACGCAGGACATGGTATTTCCATCGGGATGTGGGAAATAGGATTTAACTGAATGTTTTCATCAAAGGAGCGAAACATCAGTTATAGTTATATTAAAAGAAAAAAAGAAAAAGGGATTCTTGGGTTCCCTCCCTCTCCCTCGTGACGAGGAGCACTCATTCCTCGATTTCTTTGTTTCATTTCAAAATACTTCAATTGGTACGCGCAAAAAATAGGCCGATTCGGCAGCTTTTTGTTCAATTTCTCGTGGAGTTAAATTCTCATCGGTACGCGTCAATGGAATGTCTCCCCGGCCCCCAATTTCCATATAAAGGACACGGCGAGGAAAAAGACCCTCTTTCACTTCTATTCTGATCGAACGGATATCTCTTATACGGAATCGAAAGAAGATGCGACGATTTCTTCCAGGAAATCCCCAACGAAAAATACACACTATTCCTTCTTTTCTATCGAATTTGTCATAACCGCTACCTACACTCCACAAAATTGTGCACCACAAATAGGAGCTAATGAATAGACCCGCGATACCGTAGAAACACATTACGATCCCTTGTGGAAAAAAAACGATTTGCTGAGATGGGAATAAGGATATCAGATTCCTACCAAAATAACTGGAAGTTCCAACCAATAAAAATCCTAGTGAACCTAAAAAAAGGATACAGGCCCAGCAGAAGTTACTTATTTTTCTAGAACCCGTTATAAGTTCTATCCATATATGTTCTGATCGCCAATTCATACTAGATTAGATCGAGTTTCATTCTATTGGAATTGAGAGAATCATCAAAATGAGTTTTTTGGCTCCCGAAGTAACTTTCATCCGCTAATACTATCACGATGTAAATCATCAATCAGGATTCATTCATCAAATCAGTTAGATAGAACTAACATCTCCCCCCATTCAAACTAGCATCACCCTCATTCATATGATCTAGATATATCTATTTACATATCATTATCATACATAATATATATTCCAGATATCCGATCGACCCGTTGAAATAAAAGTCGAGCTATAGATGCATAAACATGGATTTATCCATATGATCATCTATTTACATTTGTGGTTTGTGTCCGAAGTCCGAAGCCGCATGTCGTACCATTCCCATTAAATGAAATGAAAATCTGTATTATGATCCAAAGATTGAAATAAATTGATGAGATTGGAGCCCATCATATCTAGACAATCTTGTTTTTTTGAACATGGAAAAATAAAGAAACCATTGCAATTGCCGGAAATAATAGGCCTACTAAAGGCACAAAAATAGAGGGTAAGTTGAGATCTGTCATAGAATCGGTGCCTCGGTGTATTTAATTGATACTTCTCTTTGTTATAAAGATATCTATTATAATTATATATTATAATTATAAGTATATTAATATAATATTCTAAGTTATTAGAATATGAGTGCAAAGAATGTGGATCTAAACTAAATAGAAATTAGTGTACTTACCCATCCTTTTCCGGGAAATATATGTATGAGAATCTTATTATTCTTATTCCTCCCTTATGTTTCTAAACAAATTTCTTCTCAAGGATTCGTTATAATTTGATCCAACAAGGATTCATATTAAAAATGTATGATTCTCGGGAGATATGGAAGTGTTGCATATTGATTTCTATATCTTAGTTAGGTTGGAACATTTGATATGTAACAAGGGGAAGGGGGCTTTTTTGGATTTCTCTAATTTGGATTTCTACGAAGGAAAAAGACACTACTTTGATCTTTTATCCTGCTCTGTTGCTAAAGGGTCCGTCCCTGATCTGATTACTCATTAGTAAAGGTAGGATAAAAGAAAAGATGGATCTGGAGAAAAAATCCTCTGAAACTTCTGATTCTTACTACTTCACTGCAATTACAAATTGTCTTTATGCCAGCAAAGAAAGCTCCATCCTTGCTACTTCAATTCTGATAAACGAAATGAACTACTTTTTTGCCTACAAATAACTAAATCTATCGCTCTACTACTTTTTTGACTTGAATTTCTTTGGTTCAAGTTCAAGGGCGGGGAAAGAACCCATGGAACTGAAATAACTCACTCGGAACACCTTTTAAAAGATTACGCGGTACGATTGGATCAAATAAACCCTTATTGAATAAATACTCCGCTACTTGTGAACCCTCAGGTACTGTCTTCTTCAATGTTTGTTCAATTACTCTTTTACCCGCGAATGCAATGTAAGCATTGGGTTCGGCAATAATGATATCTCCCAACATACCAAAACTGGCTGTCACTCCACCAGTTGTAGGGGATGTAAGGATTGATACATAGAATAACTTTTTATTTGATTGATAATTGTATAAAGCGGAAGATATTTTAGCCATTTGCATCAAGCTCAAACTTCCTTCTTGCATGCGCGCTCCTCCAGAAGCACACACCATAATAACTGGGAGAGATCTATCAGTAGCATACTCGATCAAACGTGTGATTTTCTCGCCTACTACGGATCCCATACTACCCCCCATGAACTTAAAATCCATAACACCAATTGCTATAGGAATACCATTGAGTTTGCCTATGCCTGTTTGAACAGCCTCAGCCAAACCCGTCTCTATTTGATAAGAATTGATACGATCCCTATAAGGGTCCTCCTCAGAATGAAATTCAATAGGGTCCATAGAGACCATGTTTTCATCCATAGGGGCCCAAGTGCCTGGATCAATCAAAAGTTCGATTCTATCTGAACTACTCATTTTCAAGTGGTATCCACATTGTTCACAAATATTCATTTTTGAACTAAAAAATTTCTTATAATTTAATCCATAACAATTTTCACATTGAACCCATAAATGTCTGTATCTTTTATTTCTATCTAAATCATTATGTCTTCCGAAATCACTGTCACTAACACCACTAGTTTTTAGATTGGAGCTCCCACGGTCACTACCCCTTTCACTATCGCTACAAATGTAACTATAAATGTAATTGTCACTTGAATTGTTGCTACCATTTGGAATGCAACTATCCATATTGGTTTCAGAACGAATATAACTGTCAATGCAACTATTTATGTGACTCTTCCAACTATGCCTAGTATCATACACGTAATGATCATAATAGCGATTGTAACTCTTAGACCCATTATTTAGATTCAGATAACTAGAAAATAAACTTTCTAGTTCACCCAGAAAGTAACTATCAGTGTCAATCTCAA